ATATTTTGTCCTGAGATATATAATAAAAGTTGTTATATGCATCAAATTTTTATATGTATATATGATGCAAAAAATTTTTAATGAAAAAGTAGTTTGGTCCAAACAAACATAATAAAATCATTTAAAATGCTTTGTAGTTCAATCCTGACAAAGCTAACATATTTTGTATTAAAAACTAACAAGTTTTGTTAGGCGTGTTAGATAAATTCAGGATAAAAAGTTTGATGATTCATCAAATTTTAACAAGGGTTTAAACAAAAAATTGTAGTTGCATTCATTCTTTGTAGAGTGTATTGTTGACTGTGATTAACCGACAATTGATCAGTTTAGTTGAATCTCGTTTTAGGGGTTTGGCGAGAAAAAAATTTGATTAAACACGAAAAATTGTTGTAAGGGGGGTAGGGGGGTTTGCCATAAAAAAAATGTATTTTATTTTAATTAAATTTTAATATATATGGTTAAATTTATTGTTGTGTTTAAATTATTTGTTCTAGAATATTTTTTGTTAAATTTTTTGTTTTTTTGTAATGAGCGTGGGACGCGGGTAATGACGAATAAAAATTTGTGCTAGAAAGTTTTGGGATAAATTTTTAAAAGTTTTGTTAAAATTTGTTAAAATTTTTGTGAACTTTTTCAGGGCTGATTCGTTGGTGTTAAAAAATATGTCTACCAAGCATTAAGACAACAATACCATATAGGTAGCTTGCGCGAAGTCCATTGCACTGTTACTCCAGGCTAGAAACCGGATCGGTAGGAGCACTTTGAGATGTGGTCTGAAGGGAAGAGAGAAATAAAAAATACCAGCCGCCAGGAAAACCAGTTATGCTATGAGCAAGGGTACGAGGGTAACTAACCCATCAACCAGAGGCCTTGGAAAAGGTGAGAAAGTGGTGGTGGAGAGTAGGATGGTCCTGACCTAACAACCAGAGGCCTTGGAAAAGGTGAGAAGGTGGTGCAACCTCAAGTTATGGACGTGATACTAGGGAGGGGGGCCTTACGTACAAGGGTTGATGATTCTCACGTGAGAAGCCAGATTAATAGATAACCAGGTATAAAATACACTGCCGTATTGAAGAGAAATATTTCAGGTGATGTCTGAATGTAAGATTATGGAGGGTAGTGATTAGTGGATATTCATGAGGTTGAACAGTAATGCACGATATATATATAACGTTCTTAAATCAAATAAATAGGATATAATACCTAAATAATACTCGTATGGTATATAATAGTATGCACTGTAAACAGTTATGTATTATGTAATATATATAGTTAGTAGTATATATATGGATATTCATGGGGTAAATATATTAATGCATAATTATACATATATATATTATGTCTTATATATAGGATAATGTACATATAATTTTTCATGGGGTAAATCAGTTAATGCACTATATACATAATAGTATTTAGATCATCACGTGTAAAAATTACATTTAGGTGGAAAAATTCGTGCCGGAGTGGCGGATGTGGGAAGGATAAATTGTAGTTGTTGTGTGGTAGGTATTAGGAAGTTAAAGTTGAGTTCTTAGTTGTTGCTGAGTATAAAAGCTTTAATGAAGCGGCAGGGTGTAGTAGGTGTTGGTGTGGCAGGTGTTAGGAGGTTAAAGTTGTGTTGTTTGTTGGATGTTTTGATGGCATAGTGTTTTGTTTTTTGTTTTGAATATGTTACAATAGGACTCGTTTGTTTGTCTGTTGTTGTTTATGTGGTTGTTGAATGATGGAAGGCTGTTTGTGTAGTAGGAGAGGAGGCTCTCCTGTTGCCTGGGTTGTTTATCTGCAGTAATGAATTGTTTGTTGAATTGTGTGATGGTAGTTTGTGTTGTTGGTGTTTGGAGGCAAAAAAGCCGCATTGTTTGTGGCTTGGTAGTTGAATTGTTTGTTTGTATGTGTTGGGATGTTAGTGTTTAATGGTTGGCTAATGTTTGGGGCCAAAAAAGCCGCATTGAGCGGCAAGTGGAGATGAATAAGGAGGTAAGTGTGTTGTATGGTTAGGAGATTTAGGTTGAGTTAGTTGTCGAATGTTTGGGGCCAAAAAAGCCGCATTAAGCGGCAAGTGTAGGTGAAGAAGATAGTTTATGGAAAATGCTAGTTTTGGGGGCTAGTGATGGGGGTTTATAAACTTCTCTTTTGATTGTCCTAGGAGAATATGTCTCATTTTTGGTTTACAAGACCAGGGCTTTAGGTGGTTTAAGCTACTAGGGCGTAGTTATCATTTAAGTAGTTTATTTTCTATTAGGGCAATGCTAGGTATTAAAAGAAGAAAAATCAAGAAGTAAAATGCGGAAGCGAGTTGACCAATAATAATAAATGGGTGTTCTACTGGTTGCCCTCCGATTCAGGTTAAAATAATAATGTCTGAGATTAAAAGTCAGAAAAGTGTTTGAGAAAGGGGGCGGTAAGATAAAGTGCGTTGTTTTGATAAGTGTGTTAAGGGTATAATTAGTAGAATTAAGATTGAGAAAAGGAGGGCTAAAACACCGCCTAGTTTATTAGGAATAGAGCGGAGGATTGCATAGGCGAAGAGGAAGTATCATTCTGGTTTAATGTGGGGAGGGGTGACTAAAGGGTTTGCGGGGGAGAAATTTTCTGGGTCTCCTAGTAGGTTAGGTGAAAAGAGAGCTAGGAGAAGGAGGCCTAAGAGTATCATGAGGGCGCCTAAAAGATCTTTGTAGGAGTAATAAGGGTGGAATGGAATTTTATCTGTGTTAGAATTAAGGCCTGCGGGGTTGTTAGAGCCTGTTTCGTGGAGGAATAATAGGTGAACTATTGAAGTGCCTATAATAATGAAAGGAAGTATAAAGTGAAGGGTGAAGAATCGGGTCAGGGTTGCGTTATCGATTGCAAACCCGCCCCAAATTCATTCTACAAGGGTTGAGCCTACATAGGGTACTGCAGAGAGGAGGTTGGTAATGACAGTGGCTCCTCAAAAGGACATCTGTCCTCAGGGTAGGACATAGCCTATGAAGGCTGTGGCTATTACTAGGAGTAGTAGGACAACTCCAATATTTCATGTTTCTGTGTAGATATAAGAGCCATAATATAGACCGCGTCCGATATGAAGGTAGATGCAAATGAAGAATAGGGATGCGCCGTTGGCATGTAGGTTGCGGATTAGTCATCCGTGTTGGACGTCTCGGTGGATGTGGGTAATAGATGAAAATGCGGATAAAATATCTGCAGTGTAATGTATGGCTAGAAAGAGGCCTGTGGCGGTTTGGATAATAAGACAAAGTCCCAACAATGATCCGAAGTTTCATCAGGCAGAAATGTTTGAAGGGGTAGGGAGATCAATGAAAGAGGAATTAATAATTTTAAGAATGGGGTGTTGTTTTCGTATGTTAAGTGTCATTGGTTAATTGTTTTAGTAGTTGAATACAACAGCGGTTTTTCAAGTCGCAGGTTTTGGTGAGAGACCAAATTAAAATAATGATATATTTGGTAGAGTTTTTTGTGGTTTGTTTGGTTATTAGTTTAGTTGGTGTTGCATCTAACCCGTCTCCTTATTTTGGGGCGGGGAGTTTGGTTGTTGCTGCCAGTCTGGGTTGTGGTATTTTAGTTATGTTGGGAAGCTCTTTTGTGTCTCTTGTGTTGCTATTAATTTATTTAGGCGGAATATTAGTTGTTTTTGCTTATTCTGTTGCTCTGGCAGCAGATCCGTTTCCTGAGTCGTTAGGGGTTGTTGGAGGTTATTTTGTTGGTTATGTTGTACTAGTTTTAATTTTGGTATTGATGTTTGGTGAAGCAGGGTTTGTTAATTTTGGGGTTAATGGAGTAGATTCACAGGGGTTATCCGTTGTTCGTGTGGATTTAAGTGGTGTGTCATTATTATATAGTATAGGTGGATGAGGTTTGTTGATTTGTGGTTGGGCATTGTTGTTGGCACTTTTTGTTGTATTAGAGTTAACCCGTGGATTAATGCAGGGGAGTCTTCGTGCAGTTAGGTTCATAAGACCGTGATAAAGCATGCTGAAGTAATAATAAAGATTGAAAGATAGAGTTTTATTAGGCCTTTTTGTGCTAAGGTGTTGGCTTTAACAGTAGGGAGGTTTAAGGATACCAGTCCTTTAGGCCCGGCTTTTTCTAATCACAACAAATCATTAATGTGTAGGGCTAAGGTTTGTCCTGTAAATAGGGAGGTAAATGGAATCAGGCGATGTAGGGTTGGGTTAAAAAAGCCTAGTTGGCTGGAGAAGTTATGGTGTTTTGATTGTTTTGTGGTAGTGAGTCAGGTTGTTTTTTTTATAATTTGTAGGGCGAAGAGTGTTCCAAGGATGGCAACAATTATGGCAGATAGTTTTATGGTGGTTGGTATAGTAGTAGGAGTTGGTTTTGTTGGTAGGATGCTGGTTATTAGGATTAAGCCTGTTAGAAGGCTTCCGATGGCGAGACGAATAAGGGGGTTGGTGAGGGTTGGAGGGATTTCATTTATAGTTGATGTTGTTGTTCGTGGTGTATTTATTTGAACATAAAAAATTATTCGTAAAGTATAAGTAGCAGTTAATATTGTTGCAAAAATTGTGAGTAGGAGGGCCCAGGCGTTCAGGTGTGAGTTGTTTATTGTTTCAATGATTGTGTCTTTTGAATAGAAGCCCGATAGAAAAGGGGTTCCTGTGAGGGCGAGGTTTCCAATGGTTAGGCAAGTAGCTGTAGTTGGTAATATTTTTTGTACTCCTCCCATTTTTCGGATGTCTTGTTCATTATTTAGATTATGGATAATTGCGCCTGAGCATAAAAATAGCATAGCTTTGAAAAAGGCATGAGTTGAGATGTGAAGAAATGCTAGTTGGGGTTGATTTAGGCCGATTGTTACTATTATCAGGCCGAGTTGGCTGGAAGTGGAGAAAGCAACAATTTTTTTAATATCGTTTTGTGTTAGGGCACAGAGAGCTGTGAATAGTGTGGTAAGGGCTCCTAGGCAAAGACAGATGGTTAGGGCTGTTTCGTTGTTTTTTAGGAGGGGGTGGAGTCGGATTAATAGAAACACACCGGCTACAACTATGGTGCTAGAGTGTAAGAGAGCTGAAACTGGTGTTGGGCCTTCTATGGCTGCTGGTAGTCATGGGTGTAGTCCAAATTGGGCAGACTTACCAGCAGAGGCAAGAATTAAACCGAAGAGGGGTAAGAGGGGGGGATTTTTTGTTTGGATAGTTATTTCTTGGATATTTCAGGTTGCCAGATATGTTGCGAGTCAGGCGAGAGCTAGTATAAGTCCAATATCCCCTACGCGGTTAAAGATAATAGCTTGGAGGGCTGCTGTATTTGCGTCTGGGCGAGCAAACCATCAGCCAATTAATATAAAAGATATAATTCCTACGCTTTCTCAACCAACAAACAGTTGAAACATATTATTGGCTGTGACGAGTGTAAGCATGGTTAGTAAAAAAACTAAGAGGTATTTGAAGAATCGGTTTATGTAGGGGTCTGATGACATATATCAGTTAGCAAATTCAAGGATGGATCATGTGACAAACAGGCTGATTGGGATAAATGTGAGGGAATACATGTCTAGGACAAGGCTGATGTCAATATCTATGCCGGCAATATTTGTTCAGGTAAAGTTGGTTGTTGTGGCTTCTATACCGTAATTTATGAAAATGGCTAGAGGAATTAGGCTGATTTTGAATGCTAGTTGTACGGAGGCTTTTGCGTAAAGCATATTTCATCCTATTATAAGTGGAATTGGGTTTATAGTTGTGAGAATGGGGTGTGTGAGGATAAATAGGACGGTTAGTATGGTTGAATGCAGGAGGAGATCATGCATCATTACTTTTACTTGGAGTTGCACCAAGGTTGTTGGTGCCTAAAACCAGCGGATTACTACTTTCCTATAGAAGTAAGAGGTCTAAGGGTATTATTCCTAGCTATTTGAGTTAGCAGCTCTAATGGTTTACTTACACCTCTTGGTAAATAAGAAGATGGTAGCTTCTGTTTCTAGAGTCACAGTCTAGTGTTTTGGGTAAACTATATTTACAAGTAAATAAACCCGAGATTAGAGTGGGTTTTAATATAAGAAGTCCTAGGGGGAGAAGGTGTAGAATAAGAGTTAAATGTTCTCGAGTGTGGGTGGGGGGGAGGAGACGATACTGAGTTGAAAGGGCCCCTCGTTGGGTTATTAAAAATATAAATAGGGAGTAAGTGGCGGTAATAAGGGTTCCGATTCCGGTAATAATAATGGTGGGTGAGGATCAGTTGAATAAGGCGGTGATAATTAGGAGTTCCCCAATAAGATTAATCGAGGGTGGTATTGCTATATTGGTTAGGTTAATAAGTAATCATCAGGTTGATATTAATGGGAGGGCGAGTTGCAGTCCTCGAACTAGAAGTAGGGTGCGGGTGTGCGTGCGTTCATAGTTAGTATTTGCTAGGGTAAAGAGGGCTGAGGATGTTAGGCCGTGTGCAACTATTAGAGTAGTAGCCCCAGTTAAGGCTCATGGTGTTTGTAAAATGATTGCAGTAATTACTAGGCCTATGTGGCTTACAGAGGAGTAAGCGATGAGAGCTTTTAGGTCTGTTTGTCGTAGGCAAATTGAGCTAGTTATTAGGATACCTCATAAGGCCAGAATCATAATAGGAAACATAAGTGTAGGTGGGTGGGGATTTAATACAGATGAAATACGGATTAAGCCGTATCCTCCTAATTTTAATAGAATTGCGGCTAGTACTATTGATCCAGCGATAGGGGCTTCTACGTGGGCTTTTGGAAGTCAAAGGTGTAAGCCATATAGAGGTAGTTTGACTAAAAATGCTAGGAGGCAGGCAAGTCAGAATATGGGGCTTGAATTTGTTAGGGGGAGTTCTGGTTGATCAAGGAAAAAAAGTTCTATTGAGGTATGTAAGTATTTGTTGTTTAAATATAAAAGTGCGATTAATAGAGGTAGAGAGCTTGTTAGTGTATAAAATAGGAAATATAGACCTGCGTTCAATCGTTCGGCTTGATTCCCTCAGCGTGTAATAATAATTAGGGTTGGAATTAAAGTAGTTTCAAACAAAATATAGAACATAATAAGTTCTGAGGCGGTGAAGGTTATAATAAGGGTTGTTTGTAGTGTTGTTAGTATTATTAAAAATGTTCGCTTTCGATTTAAGGGTTCAGTTTTTAGGTGGTTTTGGCTGGCTAAGATTATAAGTGGAAGTAATCAGCAGGAAAGGGCAATTAGGGGGGTAGAGATTGGGTCAGTGGTAAAGTAGGGGGTTATATTAGTAATTTTTAGGGTGAAAGGGTAGTTAAATAGTGTAAGGCTTAAGAGGGATAATAATATGGAGTACCCAACTAGGGCTGGGAAGAGGGTGTTTGGGTTAAGTAGAAGGGCTGAGGGAACTAAGAAGGCTGTTGGAATAATGATTTTTAGCATTTTAATAAATTTATGGTTTTTATGTGATCTGTTCCATGTGTTCGGGAGGTGGCAACTAGAAGTGCGAGGCCAGAGCTGGCTTCGCAGGCGGATAGTGCTAGGAGTAGAATGGGTAGGATGGCAATAGTTGAGGTGTTTGTGGAGGGGATAAGTAATGCTATTGTTAAGTAAATGACTAGTATTAGACCTTCAATACAGATTAGGATAGATATAAGGTGGGTTCGGTGAAAGGATAGGCCTAGTAGACCTAATAGAAATGAAGAGGTTAATAAGAGAAGGATTGTTGGCATATTAGGGGTTCTGGTACGGTCAGAATTTACTAAGTCGAAATTAGTGGTCTTTATTAGACTAACCCCTTATTCAGCCCAATCAAGACCACCCTGTAGTCATTCATAAATTAGGCCGGTGGTTAAAAGAAGAATAATTATTGATGTTCATATAAAAGTTGTTGTGGGATGTAAGAAGTTAATTGCTCATGGGGTTGGGAGTAGGAGGGCAATTTCTAGGTCGAAGAGGAGAAATAAAATGGCTACTAAAAAGAATCGAATGGAGAAGGGCAATCGTGCGGAACCAAGGGGGTCAAATCCGCATTCGTAGGGGGAAAGTTTTTCTGCATCTGGTAGTGTCTGGGGAAGTCAGAAACTAATGATTATAAGAAGTGTCGAAATAATTATAGTAATAGTTGATATAATTAAAAGATTCATTACTTTTTCTCAGGTTTGTGCTGAGGCTGGATGATTGGAAGTCATCTATAATAATTATATTAAAAAAGTATGAACCTCATCAGTAAATTGATACATACAAGAAAAGTCATACAACATCTACAAAGTGTCAATATCAGGCAGCTGCTTCAAATCCGAAGTGGTGGTTTGTTGTGAAGTGGTAGAGTGTGTGTCGGATAAGGCAAATGAGGAGGAAGGTTGTTCCAATAATTACATGAAGGCCATGGAATCCGGTAGCCACAAAGAATGTGGCACCATAGACGCTGTCTGAGATTGCGAAGGATGTTTCATGATATTCATTAGCTTGGAGGGCTGTAAAATATAGGCCAAGTGCAATTGTTAAAACTAGTGCTTGAATGGCATCTTTTCGTTTGCCCTCTATTAAGGCGTGATGTGCTCATGTGACTGTTACCCCGGAGGCAAGTAGAACAGCAGTATTTAAGAGTGGGACTTCAAAGGCATTTAATGGTTGAATTCCGGTTGGTGGCCACTGGTTTCCTAGCTCTGGTGTTGGGGCTAGGCTTGAGTGGTAGAAGGCTCAGAAGAAGCCAGCAAAGAATAGGACTTCTGAAGTAATAAATAAGATTATGCCATATCGTAAGCCTTTTTGTACTGGTGTTGTATGATGTCCTTGGTATGTTCCTTCACGAATAATATCTCGTCATCATTGTTGTATTGTGAGAAGTAAAATAACTAGGCCAAGGTATATGAGATTTATATTGTTAAAGTGAAATCAGGCTGCTAGGCCGGAGGTTATTAATAATGCTGCGATGGCTCCTGTTAGGGGTCAAGGACTGGGGTCTACTATATGAAATGGGTGTGTTTGATGGGTCATTAGATGTTTTCTTGTAAGTAGAGTGTTAAAAGTAAAACAAAGACATATGCTTGGATTAGGGCAACGGCTATTTCTAGGCATGAAAGTAAAATGAGTATAATTAAGGCTATTATTGAGGTAATAGTTATAGTATTTATTAGAGCAAGTACTGCTGTTGAGGTAAGTTGAATTAATAGGTGTCCGGCTGTTAGGTTCGCTGTTAGTCGTACGCCTAGTGCAATTGGGCGGATTAGTAAACTGGCTGTTTCGATTAAAATTAATATAGGAATTAAAAGGGTGGGTGTACCTTCTGGTAGGAGGTGGCCTAATGAGGTTGTGGGTTGATTTCGTAGTCCGGTTAAAACAGTTATTAGTCAAGCTGGTGTAGCAAGAGCCATGTTTATTGAGAGTTGGGTGGTGGGGGTAAAAGTATAGGGTAATAGGCCCAGAGTATTAAATAATATAAGTATTAATATTAATGTAATGAATGTACTTGCTCATTTGTGTCCTGTAATACTAATTGGTAGTATTATTTGTTTTGTAATATACATAAGAAGTGAGGACTGTAGTGTTGAATATCGGTTTTTGACAAGGCGATTGGTCGTAAATCAAATTATTGGTGGAAATAGTAAGGCTGGAATAATTAAAGGTACTCCTAGGAGGCTAGGGATAGTAAATTGATCAAAGAAACTTAAGATCATGGTCAGGTTCAGAAGTGTTTGTTAAGTTGTTTGTCGTAATGTGGGGCTGAGAGGTGTAGGTTGCTGTTTAGGGTTTTTGTAAATAATACAATAAGGGTAAATCAGGCTAGTAAAAAGATTAAGAACCAGGGGTTTGGATTAAGTTGAGGCATATCACTAAGGGAAGTGAGTTTCCCTCTCTAGCTTAAAAGGCTAGTGCTATGTGTAAGCTTCTTAGTGATGTGGTTATTATTATTTTAGATCAGGTTTCAAAATGTTTGAGGGGTGTGGATTCAATTACGATGGGTATAAAGCTGTGATTTGATCCACAAATCTCTGAGCACTGACCATAAAATAAGCCGGGGTGAGAGGTAATTATGGTTGTTTGATTTAAGCGTCCTGGGACGGCATCTGTTTTGATTCCAAGTGCCGGAATTGCTCATGAGTGTAGAACGTCTTCTGCTGAAACTAAGACTCGGATGGGGGATTCTATTGGAACTACGACTCGATGGTCTACTTCTAGGAGGCGGAAGTTTCCAGGATAAAGACTGGATGTTGGGATTATATATGAGTCAAATAGCAGGTTTTCGTAGTCTGTATATTCGTAGCTTCAGTATCACTGATGGCCAATGGCTTTAATAGTTAAATGTGGATTATTAATTTCGTCTATTAAGTAAAGAATCTGTAGAGAGGGAAGTGCAATTAGGATTAAAATAATTGCGGGGAGGATGGTTCAGACTATTTCAACTTCTTGTGCGTCTATGGTGTTGGTGTGTGTTAGTTTTGTTGATAATATAAGAGTAATAATATAGAGTACTAGAGCACTAATTAGAAAAACGATTATTAGTGCGTGATCATGGAAGTGAAGAAGCTCTTCTATGATGGGGGAGGCTGCATTTTGGAAGCCTAGTTGTGCTGGGTGTGCCATTAGGGTTCACAGGCTTAGTTAATCTGTAATTTAGCGCTGACAGAGCTATGTAATTTATTTACTAGAACCCTATAAGGGGAGAAACATAGGCGGTTGTGTGACTGGCTTGAAACTAGTTAGAGGTGGTTCGAGTCCCCCCTCCCTTGGGGTTTGTACATAAGTAGGTTCTTCATAGGTGTGATATGGGGGTGGGCAACCATGAAGTCACTCTAAGTTTGTGTCTGTTAATTCTAGGGTTAATACTTCGCGCTTAGCTGATAGCGCTTCTCAAATAATAAACATTAAAATTACTACAGCTGTTAATGAAATTAGAGAGCCAATTGAGGAAAGAGTGTTTCAAAGGGTATAGGCATCTGGGTAGTCGGAATAGCGTCGAGGCATACCTGCTAATCCAAGGAAGTGTTGTGGAAAGAATGTTATATTAACTCCTGTGAACATTACACCAAATTGGACTTTAGTTCATGAGGAGTGTAGTGTGTAGCCTGTAAAGAGTGGGAATCAGTGGACAAATCCAGCTATAATTGCAAATACAGCTCCTATTGATAGGACGTAGTGAAAGTGGGCAACTACATAATAGGTATCATGAAGGACAATATCTAATGAGGAGTTGGCTAAGATAATGCCTGTAAGACCCCCGACTGTAAACAGGAAGATAAAACCTAGAGCTCAGAGCATAGCAGCGTCTCATTTGATTGTTCCTCCATGGAGGGTTGCAAGTCAGCTAAAGACTTTTACTCCAGTAGGGATGGCAATAATTATTGTGGCAGAGGTAAAGTAGGCTCGAGTATCAACGTCTATACCGACCGTAAACATGTGATGGGCTCATACAATGAAGCCCAGGAAGCCGATAGACATTATAGCTCACACCATTCCTATGTAGCCAAATGGTTCTTTTTTTCCTGCATAATAGGTAACGATGTGTGAGATCATGCCAAAGCCAGGGAGAATTAAGATATATACTTCAGGGTGACCAAAGAATCAGAATAGGTGTTGGTAAAGAATGGGGTCTCCTCCTCCTGCTGGGTCAAAGAACGAAGTGTTTAAGTTTCGGTCGGTTAACAGTATTGTAATCCCTGCAGCTAAGACAGGGAGAGAAAGGAGAAGAAGGACGGCTGTAATTAAGACTGATCAGACGAATAAAGGGGTTTGATATTGAGTTATATTTGGGGGTTTTATGTTAATGCAGGTAGTAATAAAATTGATTGCACCCAAAATTGAGGAAATCCCGGCTAAATGAAGTGAAAAAATGGTTAGGTCTACAGATGCTCCTGCATGGGCTAAGTTTCCGGCTAATGGGGGATATACAGTTCAGCCGGTACCAGCGCCGGCTTCAATGCCTGATGAAGATAAAAGCAGAAGGAGGGAGGGGGGGAGTAGTCAGAAGCTCATATTATTTATTCGAGGGAATGCCATGTCAGGGGCTCCGATCATCAAGGGCACTAGCCAGTTTCCGAACCCGCCGATTATCACGGGTATAACCAGAAAAAAAATTATGACAAAGGCGTGGGCTGTAACAATCACGTTGTAGACTTGGTCATCTCCAAGAAGGGTTCCGGGCTGGCTTAGTTCTGTTCGAATTAGGAGGCTGAGGGCTGTGCCGACTATGCCAGCTCAGGCACCAAATAGTAGGTACAAAGTGCCGATATCTTTATGGTTTGTTGAAAATAATCAACGAATTAAGTACACAGGTAGGGTGGTCGAATGGTTAGGCGGGGGACTGTAAATCCCCAAATGGGGGTTTAATTCCCCCTCCTATCAGATTAAGTTCCGTAGTGTTCTACGCCAAAATGCAAGTTTGGAGAAGCACTTCTAAAGGTGCCGGGGCTTCCCCCGTTTTTTTTCTAACGGGGGAAGTAGACGGATGGAAGCCCGCTGGGTTGGGTTTTTAGCTGTTAACTAAAGTTTCGCAGGATCGAGGCCTGCCTATCTAGTTAGGCCTTAGCTTAATTAAAGTGTTTGATTTGCATTCAGGAGATGTATATTAAGATTATACAGGTCTTAGGCAGAAGCTAGGGGGTTTGAGACCCTGTTTGAGGCTTTGAAGGCTTCTGGTTTGAGACAGTAACCTAAGCTTCTAAGCATAAATTAGTGGTGTAATAGGGATTAGGAGGAGTATTATAATGGTTACTGGGATTGGGTTGATTGGCTTTGTGGGTTTAAATCGTCATTTTATTGTATTAATAGTTGTGTTTGGGGAGGTGGTTAGTGTTATAATGTAGGTTAAGCGTATATAAAATATGAGGCTTAGAAGTGAGGTAAGAGCTAGTGAGGTGGCTAGTGGGATGAGGTGATTGGTTGTTAGTTCTTGTAAAATTAGTCATTTGGGTAAGAACCCGGTTAGTGGAGGGAGTCCACCCAAAGTTATGAGGGAGATGAGTGCGGTTGTAGAGAGTGTTGGGGAGGTTGTTCATATTATTCCTAGGTCTTTGGTTGTTTTTGCTGTTAAAGTAATAAGAATTAAGAACAAGGAGGTAGTTATTAAGAGGTAAATTGTTAGGGTAAAAATAAGAAGTTTTTGGGAGATGGTTGCAATGGCAGCTATTCACCCCAGGTGTGCAATTGATGAAAATGCTATAATTTTTCGTAGTTGGGTTTGATTTAGTCCAGATCAGCCTCCGGTTATGGTGGATAAAATAGCTAGTGTTAATAAAAGTGTGGTTGGGAGTTGATTAGACGTTATGTATAGTAGAGAAATTGGTGGAAGTTTCTGTCATGTTGCAATAATTAAGGCGGTTGTTATGTCAGTGCCTTGTATAACCTCTGGAAGTCAGAAATGTATTGGGGATAGGCCCAGTTTTATTGCAAGGGCAATAGTTAATATAATTGGTGTTGGAAATGTAGTAAGTTGTATAATATCTCAGGTTCCTGTGTGTCAGGCATTAATGGTGCTTGAAAATAAAATGATAGATGAGGCTGTTGCTTGAATAATAAAATATTTTGTTGCGGCTTCAGTGGCTCGTGGGTGGTGTCGTTTGGCTAAGATTGGGATGATGGCTAAGGTATTAAGTTCTAATCCGATTCAGGCTAAAAATCAGTGGTAGCTAGCAGCAGTAATAATTGCTCCAAGGGCCAGATTTGATACTAAAATGGATAGGATGTAGGGGTTCATTAGTAAAGGAGGGGTTTGACCAACATATTTGGGGTATGGGCCCAAGAGCTTAATTAGCTGACTTTACTAGAAGGTAGTATAGTGGGAGTGCAGAGGGTTTTGGAGTCTCAGGTGTGGGTTCGAATCCCATTCTTCTAAAGGAAGTGAGGGTTTATGAGTCCCTGTTATTTACTCTATCAAAGTAACCCCTAAGTTCTCGGGCACACATCCTGGTAGAAATTTAATGGTGGGAGTCCTGATAGAGAGATTGGGAGTGCAATATATAGTAGGTATAGTGCTAATGTAGCGGGTAAGAATTGTTTTCATAATAGGTGTATTAGCTGGTCGTAGCGGAATCGTGGGTATGAGGCTCGAGCCCATAAGAATATTATGGTTAATAGGACTATTTTTGTTATTAGGTTAATTGTAAATAGCTCTGTTTGTATGGTGATGGTTGGGCTGAGGAATAGGATACATGAGAGCGTATTTATTATTAAAATGTTTATATACTCGGCTAAGAAGAATAATGCGAATGGTCCGGCTGCATATTCAACATTAAAGCCTGAGACAAGTTCGGATTCACCTTCGGTTAAATCAAATGGTGCGCGGTTTGTCTCTGCTAGGGTAGAGATAAATCATATTATTGCTAGGGGTCATGTTGGCAAAACTAGCCAGATGTATTCTTGTGTAATAATGAGGGTGTGTGTTGTGAAGGCCCCGGTTAGTATAATAATTGAAAGTAAAATAATACCTAGGGTCACTTCATATGAAATTGTTTGTGCGATGGCTCGTAGAGCCCCTATTAAGGCATATTTTGAGTTAGATGCTCATCCCGATCATAAGATTGTATATACTATTATACTAGATAGGGCAAGTAGAAAGAGGAGGCCTAGGTTTATGTCTGCTAGGGGGTGTGGTAGTGGTATTGGAGTCCATATTGTGAGGGCCAATAGGAGGGCTAGAGCTGGGGCTAAAATAAATAATATAGGGGATGCGTGTGTTGGGCGGATTGGTTCTTTAATAAATAGTTTAATTCCGTCGGCGATGGGTTGTAGGACTCCGAACGGACCTACTATGTTTGGACCTTTTCGTAGTTGTATATAGCCTAAAATTTTTCGTTCAAGCAGGGTTAGGAATGCTACGGCAATGAGAATAGGAATAATATATATAGCGGGGTTAATAATGTAGCATAAAAGTTTGTGCATTATTAAGAAGGGAATTTGCTTCCCTGTAGAAAGATTTTAGGTCTTTTGCATTACTTGACTCTGCCACCTTAATAAACCTGATTTTGGTTAAAAGTGGTGGTGATGTTAGCTACTTTAGGGTGGTTCAGTAGTTTTAGTTGGGATATTCTTTTGGTATTGGTCCCACTATCCTGGTCCTTTCGTACTGAAGGTAGTGCTGCATAGATAGAAACCGACCTGGATTTCTCCGGTCTGAACTCAGATCACGTAGGACTTTAATCGTTGAACAAACGAACCCTTAATGGCGGCTGCACCATTAGGATGTCCTGATCCAACATCGAGGTCGTAAACCCCCTTGTCGATAGGGACTCTAGAAGGGGATGGCGCTGTTATCCCTGGGGTAACTTGGTTCGTTGATCAGACAACAGTGAGGGCTGTTGCTGGGTCGTTTGTAATTTTTGGTTTGTTGTTCTTGATATAGTGGGTTTCACATGGTTTGGAGGTTTTTTTGTACTCCAAAGTCGCCCCAACTGAAAACCTAAGGAAGCATTAGTTAGATGAACTTGGTTTTGAAGCTCCACAGGGTCTTCTCGTCTTATGTGTTTATTCCAGCTTTTTTACTGGAAAATCAAATTCATTGACCAGCTCGCAAGAGACAGTTTAACCCTCATTTAGCCATTCATTCCAGTCCCTATTTAAGGGACAAGTGATTATGCTACCTTTGCACGGTTAGGATACCGCGGCCGTTTAAAGAGTCACTGGGCAGGCGGAACCTTTAATACTTGTGGGGCTAAAGGCTATGTTTTTGGTAAACAGTTGGGGTTAAGTTTTGCCGAGTTCCTTTTGCGGCTTTTTGTCTTTCTTTTTTGCACGCCTGTGTGGGGTTAACAAGTTTTTAGTAACACTTCGGCTAGATAAGTTGTGGTGTTTGGTTGGTTTGTTAATTGTCAGTAGTTTTTCTAGTCTGATTTAAGGGGGTGCACAAGAGAAATAAGTGTTTCTTATTACTAATTTTAGCATTGGTATTTCTATAATAGTATAGAATAACTCATTATAAGTTAGGAGGTTAGTTAAATTGTTAAAATTGTTTAGTAAATATGCTATAACGCAATTATTTGGTGGCTGCTTTGAAGCCTACGGGTAAGAAAGAGGGGTGATTTCCTCTCAGTTCGGGCTGTATTCCGGTTCAATGGGGCTGTACCCCCATTGATTTTCTTTAGGTATAGAGGGAGTGAGTTTTAAATAGGTGGCTCATTGAGTGCCTAAAGTTGAACTTAAATTCTTTTGTTGAGTAGCCAGCTATCACCAAGCTCGGTTGGCTTTTTGCCTCTATTTTTAAGTCTTCCCACCCTTTTGCTACAGGGACGGGTTTGCTCTTGTTGTTAGCTGCTTAAAAATAGCTCGTTTGGTTTCGGGGAAGCAGGCTAAAGGCTCTCTTTGTCTGAAAAGTTTTGCTAAACCATGATGCAGGAGGTACAGGGGTTAGTCTTTGCTGTGTTGTGCTTAAAGTTTTTCATTGTTCTTTCATTGTTCCCTTGCGGTACTTAAGGGGCCGGTTGATGGTGTTTAATCTCATTTACTGGCCGGGGCAAATGTTTTGGTTAAAAGTTGGTGGGGTTTTGGGTGTTAGGTCGGCTGTGTTTTTTAGCTCAAAAAGACCGTGGTTAATGCGGCATCTCCTAGTTGTAAGCTGGGTGCTTTTATAAGCTACTTTTTGTTAGTCCAAGCACACCTTCCGGTACGCTTACCATGTTACGACTTACCTCCTCTATTTTAACTTTTGTTAGTTTATAAAGGGTAAAGTTTTAGTTGGTTGAGGAGGGTGACGGGCGGTGTGTACGCGTCCCAGAGCGTTGTTAAAATAAACACTCTTGTTTATTTTACTACTAAATTCACCTTCATATACTGTTTCATAGTATTTTTCGTATTTTTTATAATAAAAAATGTAGCCAATCTCTTCCACAACATTTGCTACACCTTGACCTGACGTATTAGCGATAAGGCTGTTGTGCCTACTGTTGGACTTTCATAGGGTAGGCTGATCGACGGCGGTATATAGGCTGAACGTGTGCTAGTTGTGGTTGGGTGGAGCGGGGGGTATCGATTATAGGACAGGCTCCTCTAGACCGGTATGGGACACCGTCAAGTCCTTTGAGTTTTAAGTTTTTCACTTGTAGTTCTCTGGCGGAAAGATTGTATAATGCTATCAATGTTAAGGGCTTAGCATAGTAGGGTATCTAATCCTAGTTTGTTTCTAAGCTTTCGTGTGGTCAAGGTTATAAAATTAAAAACATATATATTGGTTTTCCTTTAACATCTAAGTATTTTACAACCAGGTTGAAGGTTTTTATATTTTTAATATTAAAGAATCTCTAGTCACATTTTACGCCGTTAGCCGTTATTTTGGGCCTTTCGTATAACCGCGGTGGCTGGCACGAAATTGACCAGCCCTATGTATCATAGTTGGGTCAAGTTTTCACTTATAGCCCAATGTTTATTACTGCTGATTTACCCGTGGGGGTGTGGCGTAGCAAGGCGTTATGGGCTTGATTGTAGTGCCTGATGCCGGCTCCGATAAATCTATTGAGGGGTTATGGGCATTTTCACTGGTGTGCTGAGGCTTGCATGTATAATCTTGATAAAAAACAACGGTTAGCCCAGGACCAAAACTGTTGTCTGTGGAGGTTTTCCTGTTCCTCATCTCAGCATCTTCAGTGCCGTGCTTTATAAAAATAAGCTACAACGAC